TACTACCTAGTATTGTCATAATATCGGCCAATTTCATTTTTTTAACTAGCTGAGGAAGAATTTGCAAATTGATAAAACCAGGTGGACGAATTTTCCATCTCCAGGGAAAAACACTCCGATCTCCTACCAGAAAAATTCCCAATTCCCCCTTGGGGGCTTCTACTCTCACATAAAGTTCTTGTTTAGACAATTCAAAAGTGGGCGAAGGTTTCTTACTAATGAATCGATAATCAAAATCATTCCATTCAGAATCCTTTGTTTTATCAAAACGCCGTACCTCTAAATTCTCATAGGGCCCTCCGGGAATTCCTTCCAGGGCTTGTTGAATAATTTTGATGGATTCCACCATTTCACCGATTCGGACTAAATAACGGGCTAGTGAATCTCCCTCTTTTTGCCATTGTACTTCCCAATCAAATTCGTCGTAAGACTCATAATGATCAATTTTACGAAGATCCCACGGAATTCCGGAAGCTCGTAGCATTGGTCCCGATAAACCCCAATTTATTGCTTCCTCTCCACTAATAATACCCACCCCTTCAACTCGTTCCAAAAAAATAGGATTACGCGTAATAAGCTTTTGATATTCAGTAACCCCTGTTAAAAAATAATCACAGAAATCCAAGCATTTATCTATCCAGCCATAAGGTAGATCAGCAGCCACCCCTCCGATACGGAAATAATTATGCATCATTCGCATACCTGTGGAAGATTCGAATAGGTCATATATTAATTCCCTCTCTCGGAAAATATAGAAGAAAGGGGTCTGCGCACCGATATCTGCCATAAAAGGGCCAAGCCATAACAAATGAGAAGCTATACGACTCAGTTCTAGCATAATTACTCTAATATAGCTCGCTCTTTTCGGTACTTGGATATTTCCCAACTGTTCTGGTCCATTTACCGTTATTGCCTCTGTAAACATAGTAGCTAAATAATCCCAACGTGTTACATAAGGAAGATATTGTATAATTGTTCGATTTTCCGCAATTTTTTCCATTCCTCTGTGTAAATAACCCAATACGGGTTCACAGTCAATAACATTTTCCCCATCTAGAGTAATGATGAGTCGAAGAACACCGTGCATTGATGGGTGTTGAGGACCCATATTGACTATCATGAGGTCTTTTCTTGTAGTCGGTACAGTCATATATTTTTTCCCCGATTCATTATTCCACGAATTGCTGAAAACCAAATGAAGTTCATTAAAAATAATAATTAATATTTATAATTCTAATTATTATTATTATAAATATTATAAATAAAATAAAAAAAAAAATGAACTTAACGAGTTTTTGGCTCCCGAATATCCAATTGACTAATTAATTCTTTATAGCGTACTCTATTTTTCTTTGACAAATAAGCCAGGAGTCGTTGACGTTTTCCCAGAATTTTACGTAGACCTCTCTGAGATAAATAGTCTTTTCTGTGCAATTCCAAATGGGAAGTAAGTCTACGTATCTTATTGGTGAAACTGAATACTTGAAATTCAACAGACCCCCTATTTTCTTTTTTTTCTTCTTGCGAAATAACTGAAATGAATAAATTTTTAACCATAACAAAAAATTCTGCGTCCCTTTTTCTTTATTTACATTACAAATATAGATTTTACTAATCAGTAATAATAATGCCAGTCATTTTAATTTGTTATACACAATAATCGGGATTTATTCGTATACTTCTTTTTTTTTTTTTAATTCACTTAATTGATATTGATAATCAATACAATTTTTTTTTTTCAATCAAATATAGATAAAAAATTTCTAACCTACAAAATAGAAGAATTTTGACCTAAGAGAAGAAGATTATGACGACTCATTACTTACTAGATAGAATTGCTAAGATCAAGGTCAGGTAATCAGTATCATGTACCATAATCTAATATAACAACATAAGGCTGTATATATTTGTTTGTGTTCATATACCATGTCAGAGATGCCGCTTGATCCATGTAATGTAAATGTATCATCAACTAATTATCAATCGTGGATACATATGTATCCTTGACATAACGAAACGACTACCATTATTGGTATCAAACCAATAGCGATTCATACAAGCAAAATCTTCGAATCGATAATTTGGCCAAACAAATAATTTGAACTTAATAAATCGATTTGTATCTACATCAAGATGCTTATCCTCATAAAAAAATTGACCACAGCGCTTTACATTGTTCCCATTGCAAAATACTTGATTTCTATCCCCAACATTGACATTTCTTGAATTGAAACAAATGAGAATTCTCAATTCTCTACGACGTCTAGGAGATAAAAAATTATCAGGAACAATAAAATCATAAAAATGATCGTTTCTATTCCCATTTTCATGTCTTGCAATGGATTCATTAAGACCATTCTTATCAACATTTCTTTTTTCTTGGTATCTTCGATTAGTTTGGCGCTTACTCTTATGCACCCGTGAAATAGCTATGGTTTGGTACATGATAAATTGTCCGTCCCATTTTATGGATAGCCGAGCTGGTTCAATAATCAATAGTCCCCTTTTTATCAATTTTGTAAGAGTTGTAGACTTCGGAATCAGCATTACATCCAAACTTATTTCGTCCCTTTGAATAGAGGATATAGCAATTTCCTTTGGATTTCTCAATCTAAGGAGTAGGCAATATACCTTGATATTATTTAGTATTTTTTGATTAAAAGCATTATCCCATTTCAATTGAAAAAGAAAATATCTTTTCAGGAAGAAATCTAGTTCCGCTCCTATCATGGATTTATTTTGATTTTTGCTTTTTTGAATGTATGATCCCCGATAATCTTCTTTAACATTTTTTTTTTTTTTCGATGGATCAGATCCAATATTTTTGTTATTTTGTGCATATGATCCAAGATCTCCTTGGACTGGCTGTTGTTTTTCTTCTTGATTTTGATTCTCTAATTCAAGAGATTTTTTTGGATTATATAATCTATCTTTTTTTTTCTTTTCGTTTATATTTTTACTAATGTTTTTATTTATATTCAATTTAAAAAGAAGTAAATTGATTGGTATGATCCACGGTTGAATCTTATATGTATTATAAAGTGACACAAATTCTGGTAAAAACCAAAGTTCTAGATTTGATATCGGACAATTTAGGATTTCTTCATTCATTCCCATCCAGTCCAAAAATGTTTTTGTTTGATTGGTTGGGCAGATTTGTTTATGAATCGGGGGATTCATAAACACTTTCTTATCCATTTTTTTTTTATCCATTTTATCAATTATTTGATAATAATAATAATTAGTCCGAGTCTTAGTATTTTTATTAATGTTGGCGCTGGCCCCGATATCTCTATTTCTCCATTCCTCAATATCGATCTTTTTTCTAAGACAAAAATTAATAGTTCTCCAATCAAAATATTTTCTATCCGGATTTTTATCCCTATCAATAATAGAATCTTCTCGTAGATAGTTACCAAGATCTATATCTCTCGGCAAATAAAAAAGTTCGGGATTATAATTATTGTAATTATAGGAAATCCTTTTTGCCTCGTTTACTTGGAATGGCGACCCATAAATATATGAACCTTTCTTATCTTCATAATTCAGATATTTATTTGATAAAAGATCATATTTGTAGTTTTTTAATTTATCTTTTTGGTTCGTTAATGAATTTACTGCATATGCATAATTGTTTTCTTTCTTGTAATGAATTAATCGGTCTTTTTCATATGAATAAAAATTGGTTGAGTTTTTATTTTGAACCATAAAATTTTGATTGATTCTATTCCGCCAATTTTGCGGTACTAATCTAGACCATCTAGTCTGAGATAAATTGTATTTATAGTGATCATTACCCATTAACCAGCTTTTCCATTCATTCATTTTAAAACCGCTAAGTTTATTATACCTTGATTCGAAATGAAATATTCCGTGTGTTCCAAAAAAATCTTTTTTTATTCTATCCTTAATAAAAGGAATTGTTCCGTGATATTGAAATAAAAATTTCAAGTAATGCTTGTTGATAACTTGGGCTTGTGATAATTTGTAAAATACATATGCCTGTGACAACGAAGAAAGGTCACAAAAAATCTGCGAATTTTTATTTCTAATATTAGAAATCAACTTTTTGATAGTCGAAATAAAATCAATTTGATTTTTTTGATTTTTATCAATATAAAATCCTTTTTTATTTGTTTCATCATTGGAATTATCCGTTATTTTGTTTTTTAATTGAAGTAAAATTTTTACATGTATTCTGGGAATATTAATGATACGTAAAAAAATATCTTTGTATATCCTTTCAATAAACAAATCAAAAAAATAGTGATATTTGCGCATTAGTCGAGCACTTCTTCTTTTTAATATCTGCCAAATCTTTTTTGGTGATTCTAATCTTTTATCATCACAATTTGTTTCGTTAGGACTAATGTTTATATACGTAGTTATAAATATATTTTTTTTTTCTTTTGTTATTTTTTCGATTTGATTTCTGATTGTATTTGTCTTATCAGCCAGATCTTTCATCTTTTTTTCTGTCAGTGAATAATTTGTCCAATCCGCGGATCTAATTCGAATGGACGATTCATGATTTATATGATTACTTATCATTAATTTTTTTTTTTTTGTATTCGATTCATATACTTCCCTCAATCCAAATAATGGAATTAGACTTACTTTTTTAAGTTCTTTCATTATTCTTTTTATAAATCGAACTATTTTTCTAACCCATCTTGTTTTTTCTTTTGATACTTTTCGAAACCATTTTGCTCTTTCGTTTATAATTTTTAGGGCTCGAAAACGTTTTTTTTTCACTTTTATAAGTCTTTTTTCAAGTTGTTTCCAAATAGGTTCAAAAAAGGAAGGTAGTTGTCGGGGAGAACCAAAAGGTAATTCAGCTTCCATTCCCCAAACTGTTAAAAAACAAAAATTTTCTTTTTGACCTTTCTTTTTCATGGAATCTCTAGGATGTGATTGTAGCTTAGATCTGTGCCACGGTTTCAGACAGAAAGGAAATAGGATCTTTATCTGAATACCGTCGCTTAACCAATTTTTAGGAA